AGAGCGGGTAGCGGGAATCGAACCCGCATCGTTAGCTTGGAAGGCTAGGGGTTATAGTCGACGTCGATTCATCATTTTTAACGTCTCTAATTCAAAACCGAACATGAAACTTTGGTTTCATTCGGCTCCTTTATGGAAAATGGATATATTGCTAGATTTAAGATGTGAACCAACTTACAAAAAAATGATACCCATCTTACAAAAAATGATACCCATAACATCTATGTCAGCTTTTTGTTTGAATATATCCAATCCAATTCAAAACGACTCGCTTTCTAGATGATCCCTCTAGAAGAAGGCGATTCTAACAACCTTTCTAGTTACTTCGTTCTCTATTTCTATTTGAGAGGGTCCTAAGGAAAAGTATTTTATTTCCACCGAGCTAAAATAATATGTCGATGTCTCTAGTAAACTAAAGACATTATTTAATAGCTATTTTGCTTCAATTTATTCGATACAAATCAAAACAAAAATTGAAGATTTAGTTACGATTAGAAATTAGAAATCTACTTGTCTATCTTCATCCATGGATTCTTTATTCATACTCATTCAATTGGAAGTATGGATCCAATTTTAAAATTTTGTTTCACAATTTCATAATCCAAGTTTTTATTTTTTAATTTACTTTTGGATAAAAATGCCGAAAATTTATATTTTTCCTTGAATGTGTCATTGAAAGGTAAAGGATTTAATCCTTTTAATGAAATAAAGTTTTTGATCGGAATATGAATGAAACCGAAAGACCCCTTAACTATTAAGGGGGTTAATAGAACGAATCACACTTTTACCACTAAACTATACCCGCTACAATGCAATTATTGTATATAAATGGATCTTTTGTCGAGGGGCTTCTGGATATGTGTAGACGGGCTTCTTATATATTATCTTATACTTAATACTTATATATATAATTTTTAAATATAAATATATTATTAATTAAATCTTATTAAATTAAATTCTTATATATAATATAATAATCTTATCTTATATCTTATATATATATATTATAAAAGAAAGAAGTAGGTATATATATATCTTCTTATCTTATATATAAATAAATATAATTATAAGAAGAAAGAAGATAAGAAGATTTTACTTACATAGTACAGTGACCCGTTCAGGAATTCAATGAACCAAGCCCTTTCCTTTTAACTCAGTGGTAGAGTAATCCCATGGTAAGGCGTAAGCCCTCGGTTCAGATCCGATAGGGGACTTTGTATTTTTTTCAGTCGTAGTATTCATATGAAGAATAGCAATATTATTAAATTATTAATTATTATGAAATTGATTTTATTATATTTAATTTTTAATTAATTAATAGTAATAAAAAACAACTGTATAATATTATATTATTATCATCATCTAATAATAATCTAATGAGTTATGAGTTATAGTATATATATTAGTTATAGTTAGCACGAATAATGATAAGTCATCTGTTGAATCACCAACTATTCCTATTTTCAATTAGGCCAATGAAATCCATTGTAAAGATTAGAAATCAATAAAAGAAAAATAAGTGGACCTGACCCATTGAATCATGACTATATCCGCTATTCTGATATTCAAATTCAATAGAGATAAAATTGCAACAAGTTGACCCCCCTTTTTTTCTTTGGACTCCGCAAGAATTTGTCGATATTTCCAATTCAATCGTCTTGGTCCTAGATGTTCTATAGGAATAACTTGGCATTTCGTTCTTCCACAGAGAACCTTTTATTCTAAGTCACAAGATAAGAATCTAAGTCACAAGATAAGAAAATTTTTCACTATCTTTCTTTGATTACAGGATAAATATTAATTTATTTATTATTAGAGACCAACGTCTTGTTATTATATTATATATCTATACTATATACTATATAATATTTCTATCTTTAGATTTATAGCTAGATGTACCAAAAATTTCCATTTCGTTGCATCCAATTTGTTCCGACAATCATATGAAGAATGGATGCGAGATAAATACTCTCATTTCCGGTCTCCTATTTTTTTTATTGAATATTGTTATTGTATTGAGTATTGAAGTAAAAAAAAGGAAACTCTCTCTTTTCTAACAGAGAAATAGAAAAATATTAGTAATTTACTATTAGTATTAGTATACATAGAAATTAGAATCTAAAAAGAGTTTTTTTCTTAATCTCATGAAGAAGATCTAAGAATCCATTTAGTTGATGGAAGAAAGGGGGGGCAGGTCTGAAGATCAACCGGTAGTGGGCGAGGGGATTTCGTTTTCCGTTTACAGTTCTTTCAAAAAAAGAATCTATCCGCTTCATGAGTCATCAGAAGACAATTCATGATTCAGATGCTTAATAATAATAAGAAGGAATAATCAAACTTAATTCATGGATTTACCTGGATGGTCAATTTATGGGCCAATGCCAATAAAGGATTTTTATCTTCGAAACCCATTGGAAGGGGTAGTGCACGAGAAAAAAAATCATGCAGAAATGATCGACTCTTTGGACGCCCCGAAAATACTATGAGGTGTTCGGAAATG